TAAGAAACGCTCAATTTTTCGTGCTCTTGCTACGGTTAAGCGATCCTCTTCGGATAATTCGTCCAACCCCAGGATAGCTATAATGTCCTGAAGCTCCTTGTAACGTTGTAAAGTTTGCTTTACTTGTTGCGCAGTTTCATAATGTTCCTCGCCAACGATTCGAGGTTGTAGCATAGTTGACGTTGAATCTAAAGGATCTACCGCTGGATAGATACCTTTGGCAGCTAATCCTCTTGATAGTACGGTAGTCGCATCTAAATGTGCAAATGTGGTGGCAGGAGCGGGGTCAGTCAAATCGTCCGCAGGTACATAAACTGCTTGAATAGAGGTTATGGACCCTTTTTTCGTAGAAGTAATTCTTTCTTGTAAAGTACCCATTTCGGTACTAAGGGTGGGTTGATAACCCACAGCAGAAGGCATTCTACCCAATAAAGCGGATACCTCGGATCCTGCTTGTACGAAACGAAAGATATTATCGATAAATAGAAGTACGTCTTGCTCATTAACATCTCGGAAATATTCTGCCATAGTTAAGGCAGTCAGACCAACTCTCATACGAGCTCCTGGCGGTTCATTCATCTGACCATAGACTAGGGCCACTTTGGATTCCGCAAGATTTTGTTCATTAATGACTCCTGATTCTTTCATTTCCATGTAAAGATCATTTCCTTCACGAGTCCGTTCGCCTACTCCACCAAATACGGATACACCACCATGAGCTTTGGCAATGTTGTTGATTAATTCCATAATTAGTACTGTTTTACCCACGCCAGCCCCACCGAATAGTCCGATTTTTCCCCCACGACGATAAGGGGCCAAAAGATCTACTACTTTAATTCCTGTTTCAAAAATAGATAATTTTGTATCTAATTGTATAAAAGCAGGCGCGGATTTATGGATAGGAGATGTTGTGCGAGTATCGACAGGACCTAAATTATCAACGGGTTCTCCAAGCACGTTGAAAATTCGTCCTAGAGTCGCTCCGCCGACTGGAACACTTAGAGGATTTCCCATATCAACCACGTCCATTCCTCTCTTTAAACCCTCTGTCGCACTCATAGCTACAGCTCTAACTCGATTATTTCCTAATAATTGCTGTACTTCACAAGTCACATTAATTTCTTGACCGAGAGTATCTCGACCCTTAACCACCAGAGCATTGTAAATATTAGGCATTTTGCCCGGGGGAAAGGCTACATCCAGTACCGGACCAATGATTTGGGCGATACGTCCCAGGTTTTTTTTTTCACGTATCGAAACTTCTGGATCCGAAGTAGTAGGATTTATTCTCATAATAAAAAAAATATGTTAAATTTTGTTGCGAAATTTTTCGAATACAGAAAAAATCTTCGATAGCAAATTCATCGGTTAATTCAATAAAAAATGGGAGTAAGCACTCGATTTCGTTGGTACCATCCAAGCGAATGGGAAATGAAATTTTTTACTTATTCAATGAAGGAATAGTCATTTTCAAGCTCAACTAACTCAAACCTAGTTTTAAAATAAAAAATATATGAATAAAAAAAATTTTTTGCAGAAAGTCTTTGATTTATTTATCATAATAGAATAGGCAAGACTTTGTTTTATCTAGCGAATTCGAAACGGAACTCTAGTTATGATTCATTATTTCGATCTCATTAGCCTTTTTTTTTTTTTTTCGTATTTTCATTTTAGCATATCCGGTTATGCGGCCCATTTATTCATCCCTTTATCACCCGCCCCCTTGTTTTTCATTTTCATGGATGAATTCCGCATATTGTCATATCTAGGATTTACATATACAACATATATTACTGTCAAGAGTTATTTTATTAATATTTTAATATTAAATATTTGGATTTATAAAAAGTCAAAGATTAAAAACTTGAAAAAGAAGTATTAGGTTGCGCTATACATATGAAAGAATATACAATAATGATGTATTTGGCGAATCAAATATCATGGTCTAATAAAGAATCATTCTGATTAGTTGATAATTTTGTGAAAGATTCCTGTGAAAAAGGTTAATTAAATCTATTCCTAATTTATGTCGAGTAGACCTTGTTGTTTTGTTTTATTGCAAGAATTCTAAATTCATGACTTGTAGGGAGGGACTTATGTCACCACAAACAGAGACTAAAGCAAGTGTTGGATTCAAAGCTGGTGTTAAAGAGTATAAATTGACTTATTATACTCCTGAATATGAAACCAAGGATACTGATATCTTGGCAGCATTCCGAGTAACTCCTCAACCCGGAGTTCCACCTGAAGAAGCAGGGGCTGCGGTAGCTGCTGAATCTTCTACTGGTACATGGACAACTGTGTGGACCGATGGGCTTACCAGCCTTGATCGTTACAAAGGACGATGCTACCACATCGAGCCCGTTCCAGGAGAAGAAACTCAATTTATTGCGTATGTAGCTTACCCCCTAGACCTTTTTGAAGAAGGTTCGGTTACTAACATGTTTACCTCGATTGTGGGTAATGTATTTGGGTTCAAAGCCCTGGCTGCTCTACGTCT